AAATTCAGAGCAATGCCTATTGTACCCTCTTCAAATTCTACTAATTCCCCTGCCATTACTTCATCAAGACCATGAATACGAGCAATGCCATCGCCTACTTGAAGTACGGTGCCGGTATTCACAATCGTGACTTCTCGATTATATTGTTCAATACGTTCACGGATAATATTACTAATTTCGTCGGCTCGAATGGTTACCATTAGTGTCTCTTAATTCTTTTTCGGAAACAAAGGGAGAAAAAAAAAAAAAATAATGCCTACAGTAAAAGGGCTAATCAGTTATTTCTTTCATGGCCCCGAGCATGCCAATATTAGCACTGATGGTGCGTAAATGTAACTCGCTGTTCGAACAACTATTCAGAGTTCCTAGAGCTCCTTGTAAGGCTTGTTGGAAAACTCGCTGTCGGACCTGATTAATTGCTCTTTGTTGTTCAAAATGAATGGTTTCATTTTTGTAATTTTCTAATCGTTCCAAATTCTCATAAGTGGCATTAATCAAATTCTGTTTTTCTCGTTCTATCTCAGAGTATCCATTCACTCGAAACTCATCTGCTTCCATTTCCACTTTCCGTAAGCGAGCCCGGGCTTTTTCGAGCTGCTCAATAGCTCCTCCGCGTAGTTCTTCTGAATTTCGAATAGTACTCAGAATCCTCTGTTTTCGATTATCTAATAAATCACTTAATGAAAGTAGATTATTTTCCCATTCATTTCACAACTTCACTTCCATGATCTCTTCCCGAACCAAACATGAATCTTTCGATTCATTTGGCTCTCACGCTCAGTTACTTATGTTATGAGCATTCCCATATCTTTTAATGTAATGAGCCTACCCTCTCTTCTCTGTTCGTATTCCAAGATATGGAAACTGATACAAGACCAGAATATTCAGAGGACTCTTCCGACCAGACAAAAAAAATCTGTAATTGTCAGCAAAGTTGTTTTTTTTTCTTCAAATCCAAAAAATTCTTCTTATTTTATACATAGGTCGTCGATTCAGCATTGGATAAAAAAAGGGCGAGACACCCATTTTTCCAGTAAATGGTTCAAATCATTTTATCGATATGAGTGTTCTATATCGGATAAATTGCCAACTATTCATTTTGAAACCATCTCCGTACTAACGTAGTGGTAGAAAGAGTACCATGTTGTGCCTGGACTTCAGGCGGTTTAGCTTTAACCATGTTAATGGTCCCACATTATTGGTTGATAGAGAATCAAAGTTGATTTACCAATGAGTCACGAAATGCTATGGTTCTTACATATGATTTCTTAATTTATTCAGAAGTAATTCGTCGAGATCGTGCACCTTTCTTCCCTATTTATAAATAAAAAAAAAAAAGAAAGTGCAGCCGGTTGGATCCAGCCTATTCTTGAAATACACAACTCGCACACACTCCCTTTCCAAAAAAGATCAATACGCCAAGCACTACACTTAGATTTATTAGATTTGTTGCTAAAATATCGGTATTCAACCCGAAACTCCCGGCGGATGGCCAGTAACCCAAGGAAACGAAAGAATCGGTTACATTTTTCATATGCTCTCCTCTTATAGATAGGACTAACAAAATCGAACAGAGTTCTTTTTGTATCACTTCGTCCCGTTTTTTTATTATTGATTTCTTTTTTTTATTAATTGACTTATTTTAAATATGAATATATTCATTTCATTTGAAATCATTTTCAAATTTCAAAAATGGATTCTTTATTATTATTTTATTTCAATTGAAGTTCCCAATAAGATACTTATTAGGTCCCCGGTTTCATGTCAATTGCGAAATACCTGACACGCTTCCTAAAAGTCAAAAGGGGTTTCCATTAAATTAAGGACGGGAAGTGAGAAAGCGAGTGGATCTACTAATTCCTCATCCTCAAATCAGGCCTTCCCCGGAGTATTGTCTCAACGAAGAAGTGGAGTGAAGTTTTGATATAATTCGAAGAAGCAAGCGGTAAGTCGACGGCAATAAAATAAGAAAAGAAGTACGTATTTTCACGTTTATAGAATAGGATTAAACAAAAGGATTCGCAAATAAAAGCGCTAATGCCACGACCAGTCCGTAAATTGTTAAAGCTTCCATAAAAGCCAGACTAAGCAATAAAGTACCTCGTATTTTACCCTCTGCTTCTGGTTGTCTCGCGATACCTTCTACGGCTTGGCCCGCAGCAGTACCTTGACCAACTCCAGGTCCAATAGAAGCAAGCCCTACGGCCAATCCAGCAGCAATAACGGAAGCGGCAGAAATCAGTGGATTCATGGTAAGTTCCTCGCACCAAAATAAAGAAATGGTTAATGATACAATCAACCAATGAATTATTACTTATTATTCCATCACTAAGATCCACCCGGTCAAAGTAACTAAGAACTCCGAATTGAAGTGATGATATACTGAATCATCAGAACTACTTCGATATCTCGTTTTTAGTTCCTATCCATGGAGTCTTTGGAAATCCATACGGTTCTAGTTCTTCCATTTCTTTGTTCCGAACCATTCTTTCAATTCTTC